CTGTTGACTTTGTATACCCTTCCATTGTAAATAAACGATCTTATGATAGATCCATTGGGATCTTTAAATTATATAATCATAATGGAAACAGCAACCTTAGTCGCCATCTTTATATCTGGTTTACTTGTAAGTTTTACCGGGTACGCCTTATATAGCGCTTTTGGGCAACCTTCTGAACAACTAAGAGATCCGTTCGAGGAACACGGGGACTAGTTGAAGTAATGAGCCTCCCCATATATAGGGGGGCTCGTTACTTCAACTGAGATCATGAAAAATCATTTCTTAGTTGGAACTTTAGGTGGTTCTCGAAAAAAGATAGCGAAAAAAATTATCCCTAGAGTCGAGACTAAAAGAAATGTATAAACCAGTGCTTCCATAAATCCGATTGCGGTTTACAATTATAACTTCCCTAACCTGTTTATTTTTTTTCATTTTTGAAATCATCTCGAAAGAGCAAGAGTCAAAAAACAACGATTCAATGTAAAATTCCCTTCAAAAAGAAAATAGAGGCAAAAAATGCCAAAGCGGCGGTCTTGTATCAGACTGCCTGTTTTCTTGTAGTCGGATCCCCAAGTTTTTGGAATGCTCCAAACTCTACTTGAGCATCCAAATCTGGGTCAATGCCGGCAAACACATCTCTGAACAAGGTTCTAGCACCATGCCAAATGTGTCCGAAGAAGAAGAGCAAAGCAAACGAAGCGTGTCCAAAAGTAAACCAACCCCTTGGACTACTACGAAAAACACCATCCGATTTCAAAGTCGCGCGATCTAATTCAAAAATTTCACCTAATTGAGCGCGTCTAGCATATTTTTTCACAGTAGCGGGCTCACCATAACTGACTCCATCGAGTTCGCCACCATAGAACTCAACGGTTACACCTACTTGTTCAACACTATACTTCGATTCTGCCCTTCGAAAAGGAACATCAGCTCTAACAATGCCATCGCCGTCGACCAAAACGACCGGGAATGTTTCAAAAAACGTAGGCATACGACGTACAAAAAGCTCACGCCCTTCTTTATCCCTAAAGACGGGGTGTCCTAACCACCCAACCGCTATTCCATCTCCGTTATCCATCGAGCCGGCCCTGAATAACCCTCCTTTTGCTGGATTATTACCAATATAATCATAAAAAGCTAATTTTTCAGGAATTTTGGACCAGGCTTCTGAGAAACTTTTATTTTCTGCTAGCCCGACGCCAACTCTTCGATATATCTCTTGCTGGAAGTAACCCTGATCCCATTGATAACGAGTGGGACCAAATAATTCGATAGGGGTCGTTGCTGAACCATACCACATAGTTCCAGCAACAACAAAAGCCGCAAAAAAGACAGCTGCGATACTACTAGAGAGTACGGTTTCAATATTTCCCATACGCAACCCTTTGTATAGACGTTGTGGCGGGCGGACGCTAAGATGGAATAAACCTGCTAATATGCCCAACGTACCTGCTGCAATATGATGGGAGGCTATTCCTCCCGGAACAAAAGGATCAAAACCTTCTACGCCCCACGACGGATTTACAGGTTGTACTTTTCCCGTTAGTCCATAAGGGTCGGACACCCATATTCCAGGACCGTACAAGCCCGTTACATGAAATGCACCAAAACCAAAGCAAGCCACTCCGGAGAGAAATAAATGAATTCCAAAGATCTTGGGCAAATCCAAAGAAGGTTTTCCTGTACGTTCATCACAAAATATTTCTAGATCCCAATAAACCCAATGCCAGATAGCTGCCAAAAAGCATAAGCCGGAAAACACAATATGTGCCCCGGCTACACCTTCGTAACTCCAAACCCCCGGATTCGTTACAGTCCCTCCTGTAATACTCCAACCTCCCCATGAATTGGTTATTCCTAAACGAGTCATGAAGGGTATAACGAACATACCCTGTCTCCACATCGGATCAAGAACAGGGTCAGAAGGATCAAAAACAGCTAATTCATACAGAGCCATCGAGCCGGCCCAACCAGCAACCAGGGCTGTATGCATTATATGAACGGAAAGCAACCGGCCGGGATCATTCAATACAACGGTATGAACACGATACCAAGGCAAACCCATGGAAAATACCCCTTATATCAAAGAAAAACTAAACACGACGTAACTTTATTGCGTTGGAAAAGTATACTATGACTATCTTATCTTACGGACACCCTTTGTTCGTAAAATTATTTCATAATTCAAGGGTTAGATGAGTATTTTTTCTATTCTGTTCGTAGGAACAAAGAGAAGCAGATTTATTCTATACTCGATAAGCACCAATACGCAATGGGGGATCGATACCATTTTCTATGAGTAAACGTGCCCCTCCTTATTTATTATTAGAAAGACCTATTCGTAAAAAGTTTCCTTTATTTATTTTTTATTTCTGAATTTTTCTAATCTATGTATAAAATAAATATGATAGAGCTAATATTATAAAGACAGTAAAATCATATTGTTACGTTTCCACACCAAAGTGAAATATAGTATTTAGTTCTTTTTTCTTTAAATTCATGCCTATTGGTGTTCCAAAAGTACCTTTCCGAAGTCCTGGAGAGGAAGACGCATCTTGGGTTGACGTATAGTGCGGCTTGTCAGATATATTGGGTCATATGGGATTTCCCCGTTCTCTCCCCCGACCGAGATATCCTCTGTTTCGCCCAAGAAACAGAAATTGAATCATCAAAAAATTGGAGCGTGAAGTGCAATTAGATGCATTGTTTTGGGGAATTCATAGTACTATTATCTATCAATTCTAATAATTTATGGTTGGCTCTGGTTGGACTAAAAAAATGAAGTATCCAGGCTCCGTTTAGAAAAAACCCAATTGGTAATAAAATAAATAGATCTATGATTACTACGTGTATCATAAAAGATTCTTGTTTGTTATTTGTAAAGTCATAAAAAAAGAAATGGTGATGGGAAGATTTGTCCTATATGTGCAAATAAAAATCGGGCGGATCTTTACCCGGAGTAGAGCATAAACCTAAAAAGATTAAAGAGACCCATTCAGGAACAAGAAAATACCATCGCGGTTTGGGTTGAATCTCGATGAAACAATACATCAATGAAAAGTTAATTCGATAAGTTTGTCGACTTTTTATATTATAAAAAAAGAAAGAAAAGAAGGCAAAATTGGTCTTTATTGAAAAATATAAAAAAAGGCTCTTTCCTTATAAGTTAGAAAAACCTGTTATAAATAGAAAAAAGAAAGGGGACTCAAATCTAGCCATTGATTCTTTTTCGCAATTTTTTTGAACCGTATGCATCAAAAGGTGCATGTACGGTTCCTAAGGGATAAAATTTTACCCTACTCAACCGACTTTATCGAGAAAGATTGCTTTTTTTAGGTCAAGAAGTTGATAGTGAGATCTCGAATCAACTTATTGGTCTTATGGTATATCTCAGTATCGAGGATGGTACCAAAGATTTGTTTTTGTTTATAAACTCTCCGGGCGGGTGGGTAATACCTGGAGTAGCTATTTATGATACTATGCAATTTGTGGGACCAGAGGTCCATACAATATGCATGGGATTAGCCGCGTCAATGGGATCCTTTATCCTAGTTGGAGGAGAAATTACCAAACGTCTAGCATTCCCTCACGCTTGGCGCCAATGAGGTTTTTTTATTTGAAAGAAAAAAGAAAACTATGCCTTCGCCATATGAATATTAAGTAACAGTAGCATGGCACTTCGAATTCGATATGAAAAAAATTATATATTCTTTTTTTTCATTCGATTATGTATCGAGAGAGTAGTATGAGATAAAAGGCATTTCCGATTTTCTCTTATCTATCGGAAGTCCAATCCAGCGTCACAAACTTTTTTATTTTCATACTCTTTTCATACTCATGGGCTCTTAACAATATTTATGGTATAAAAAAAGAGTGCGAAAAAAATAAGATTTTCCCTTTTTTGGTTGGATCAAAAAGAAACTTTGGGATTGCTGAATCAAAGACAAAAAAAGAATACGTTTAAAAATATAAAGCAACGGAACCACCATAGTATTTTTTTAACTCCTCCGAAAGAAAGGGTGGCAATTTGACCATTTACCCACCCGGGGTTGATAGATTCTATTTTTATCTTTCTTGAATAGAAAAATAAAAAGTTAAGGGTCAATTTGATTGTAGAGCCGTATGCAATGCACAAAAGATGATGCCCGTACGGTTGTTCAATTCTATCTTTTTTTCCTATTATTCGTTATCTTTCTTTTCGGTTCGTTTCAGCACACCAGATAGAGAACCCTTAATATCATCAGGGTAATGATCCATCAACCCGCTAGTTCTTTTTATGAAGCACAAACGGGCGAATTTATCCTGGAAGCGGAAGAACTGCTGAAACTACGAGAAACCCTCACAAGGGTTTATGTACAAAGAACGGGTAAACCATTATGGGTTGTATCGGAAGACATGGAAAGGGACGTTTTTATGTCAGCAACAGAAGCCCAAGCTTACGGAATTGTTGATCTTGTAGCAGTTGGGTGAAAAAATGTCTTTTGTGCAAATCCATTGTGCAAATCCATGATTTAAGATTTTAAATCCGAGTTTACTATTCTATTAAATAGGAAAAATTCATAATCATCCCGGTTAGGATCAATCTAAACCAACCCTTATTAGGTATATGATTCAACATGCCAACTATTAAACAACTTATTAGAAATACAAGACAGCCAATTCGAAATGTCACGAAATCCCCCGCTCTTGGGGGATGTCCTCAGCGCCGAGGAACATGTACTAGGGTGTATGTGCGGCTCGTTTAGATCATGAACTGACACAAAAAGCAAAAACCCGCTTTCCAGTATAAATGATCAATACCAGCGAATAGGATAGAATGGAAGAAGGAACTCCGTTCACTATCTAAAAATAAGCAAATAGATCCCCCTAATTGTGGATAAAGTTTATGGTTTCCGTTGTTGCAAATCCAACCACCTGAATTTAAGATGATAACCAATTCTCCATTGGTAACAAATGGTTATCCATTAAGCGGAGGAAATCTTATTGAAATTTTCAAAAAAACATAAAAATGAAGTTCTCGCCCGGTCAAAAACGGACTACGAGGGTCAGCTATCCGGCTAACTTTCAGAATTAAATACCGTTACTGTATAGGTGGGTCTCGCTGTGAAAGACCTGTTACTGTATAATTTATGGGTAGAGCCAAATAGCGTGGTGTGAACTATACAAGTTACCAAAAACATTGATTAAATGAAGTTTTGTTTTTTTAAAGGCTCCGGTGTATAGAGAAGACCTCGCCGTTTAAGAAGTAACCATAGAAACGATGTAACCCACGATTTCTTTATCCATTTAATTTATAATTTTTATTGACTTTATTTTTGACACCTAGCAAAAGAAAATTTATTATTTCTTTTGTATTTTACAGTCAAATACCTAAAAAATAAAATCGTGGTCGGGAAGGTTATAGTAGCCGAAGCCGTTGGAATTTTTATTTTATACATTGGAAAAATCCGTTTGGTTATTAATAGACCAGGGCGGGGAAAAGGATAACTGAAAGAAAAGAAATCGATTAGTTATTCGTTAAAGTTTTATTTATTCAATGACCAGAATTAAACGCGGATATATAGCTCGGAGACGTAGAACAAAAATTCGTTTATTTGCATCAAGTTTTCGGGGGGCCCATTCAAGACTTACTCGAACTATTACTCAGCAGAAAATGAGAGCTTTGGTTTCGGCTCATCGCGATAGGGACAATCAAAAGAGAAATTTTCGTCGTTTGTGGATCGCTCGTATAAACGCAGTAATTCGGGAAGGGGGGGTATCTTATAGTTATAGTAAATTAATACACGATCTATACAATAGACGGTTGGTTATTAATCGTAAAATACTAGCTCAAATAGCTATATCAAATCGGAATTGTCTTTATATGATTTCCAACGAAATCAGAAAAGAAGCAGATTGTAAAGAATACACTGGAATAATTTAAATGGAGTTCCCCGGAGAATGAACTCCGGGAGGGTGGGGTCAAATTCCTATGAAAAAATATGTTAAAGTAGTCAAAACGAATGAACACGTTCAATAAAAAATCTTTTTTCGATTCGTTTTTTTGTTACGGCCCGATAATCAAATCTGGATTCTCGGATTTGTCGAACAAAACACCAATTTGCATTTGAGTTCGGGTTGGAATTATGATTCAAGTGAACAAAGAAAAAGCTTATTTATTTCTGGTTCTAAGGCCTGCAGCTCCAGCGGTCGGCTCGGTTCTTTCAAATTGTTTCTCATTATTGAGAAAGGGTAACAAAGATAAAATACGAGCTTGTTTTATAGCTATAGTAATTAATCGTTGTTGTTTCAAGGTCAATCTATTCACCCGCCTAGATAATATTTTTCCTTGTTCACTAATAAATCGACTAATTAAACTCATGTTTCTATAATCAATTCGATCCCCCGATTGAATCGGGGGCAACCGCCTACGAAAAGATCGATTGGATTTAAGAAAAGGTCGCTTGGATTTATCCATGGTTTGTTTGTTTAATTTATTTCTTATCCTGAAAATCCTATTTCTTAATTGTCATCTTAACCCCCAATAGGATTCTTTTATATTTTAATTTAAATATGTTCTATATAATGCCATCTTTCCCTTTTCAGGGATAAGACATACATCGTTCGATCTATTTCTTTATTTCCCCATGAATCATATGTTTGTAACAATAGGGACAGAATTTTCTCAATTCTAATCGATTCGGCGTATTGTGCCGATTCTTTTGAGTAATATATCTGGAACTGCCTGTTGGTACCTTCTTAACATTACTTCGCATACAACTAGTACATTCCAAAATTACCGTTATTCGCGCATCTTTCCTCTTGGCCATGAACCTCCCTTGGATTTTTGATTTACTCAACTCTTCGATTTTGGTTCGAAAGAAAGAAAAAAAATAAAAGTTACTTAACTTGAAATCCAACTCTAAAAGATCAAAATCAATAAAGTAATAATCAATCAAAGCAAAGCCATAGTAAATAATAAGTAAGATAATGATCTAGAAACTCTATTTCTATTTGAAGGACGGCATTTCAATTAAAGATCTTGTATTCTTGCCCTAGACCCACATTTTACTACTCTATCCCCACGCCCTTATTCTTATTAATAAGAATTTAATTCGAGTTTGAACCCCAGTCTCGCAGACGCCGAATCCACTTCTATTCTTTCCCTTTCGCCCCTTATTCTAAAAATAAGAAATAAAAAAGAGAAAAGGGGGGGCAATTAGTCATAAATATTTAATTGTATCTCGAATTTTCTTCACCCCCCCCCGATGTCAATAATTAGAATGAAAAAAGGGAAATGTCAACGCATCCGGGAAAAAACGATTAATCTCTATCAATAGGCCTGCTAAAGCCCCGAACCATAGCGTACTTAATACTGGGGCCACGGAGAGATATGTTTTTAGATCTCGCATTGAAAAACCTCCTTTTGTTATTTATTGTAACCAAAAATAATCATTTTTTTATACGGGATTTTGTATTTCGTATATATATAATAAGTCTTTTCGTTTTCTTATTATTATA